GGCATCATTACCGCAAGGCATAGAGGGGGAGGTCATAAGCGTCTATACCGTAAAATCGATTTTCGACGGAATGAAAAAGACATATCTGGTAGAATCGTAACCATAGAATACGACCCCAACCGAAATGCATACATTTGTCTCATACACTATGGGGATGGTGAGAAGAGATATATTTTACATCCCAGAGGGGCTATAATTGGAGATACCATTGTTTCTGGTACAGAAGTTCCTATCTCAATGGGAAATGCCCTACCTTTGAGTGCGGTTTGAACTATTGATTTACGTAATTGGAAGTAACCAATTAGGTTTACGACGAAACCTAGAAATCAATCACTGATCCAATTTGAGTACCTCTACGGGATAGACCTCAACAGAAAACTGAAGAGTAACGGCAGCAAGTGATTGAGTTCAGTAGTTCCTCATATAAAATTATTGACTCTAGAGATATGGTAATATGGAGAAGACAAAATTGTTTGAAGCACCGACAGAACCGGAAGCGCCCCTTGTTTCAAAGAGAGGAGGACGGGTTATTCACATTTCATTTGATGGTCAGAGGCGAATTGAAAGCTAAGCAGTGGTAATTCTACCCCCGGGGAAAAATAGAGATGTCTCCTACGTTACCCGTAATATGTGGAAGTATCGACGTAATTTCATAGAGTCATTCGGTCTGAATGCTACATGAAGAACATAAGCCAGATGATGGAACGGGGAGACCTAGGATGTAGAAGATCATAACATGAGTGATTCGGCAGATTTGGATTCCTATATATCCACTCATGTGGTACTTCATCATACGATTCATATAAGATCCATCTGTCTAGATATCATTATATACATCCAGAAAGCCGTATGCTTTGGAAGAAGCTTGTACAGTTTGGGAAGGGGTTTTGATTGATCAAAAAGAAGAATCTACTTCAACCGATATGCCCTTAGGCACGGCCATACATAACATAGAAATCACACTTGGAAAGGGTGGACAATTAGCTAGAGCAGCGGGTGCTGTAGCGAAACTGATTGCAAAAGAGGGTAAATCGGCCACATTAAAATTACCGTCTGGGGAGGTCCGTTTGATATCCAAAAACTGCTCAGCAACAGTCGGACAAGTGGGTAATGTTGGGGTGAACCAGAAAAGTTTGGGTAGAGCCGGATCTAAGCGTTGGCTAGGTAAGCGTCCTGTAGTAAGAGGGGTAGTTATGAACCCTGTAGACCATCCCCATGGGGGTGGTGAAGGAAGGGCCCCAATTGGTCGAAAACAACCCACAACCCCTTGGGGTTATCCTGCGCTTGGAAGAAGAAGTAGAAAAAGGAATAAATATAGTGATAGTTTGATTCTGCGTCGACGTACTAAATAGGAGATAAAATCGAGAATATGTTTCTTCGTCTTTACAAAAGAAAAAAAGATAGGAGTAATTAGCTGTGACACGTTCACTAAAAAAAAATCCTTTTGTTGCTAATCATTTATTAGGAAAAATAGAAAAGCTCAACATAAGGGGGGAAAAAGAAATAATAGTAACTTGGTCCCGGGCATCTACCATTATACCCACAATGATCGGCCATACAATTGCTATTCATAATGGAAAAGACCATTTGCCTATTTATATAACAGATCGTATGGTGGGTCACAAATTGGGAGAATTTGCACCTACTCTAAATTTCCGGGGACATGCGAGAAGCGATAATAAATCTCGTCGTTAATGTTAATAATAATAAAGTGAATATGGGTGCTCGTCGTTCATTGGTGGGAGGTTAATCTTATGATAAAGAGGGACCCAGATGTGGAAGTATCCGCTTTAGGTCAACATATATGTATGTCTGCTCACAAAGCACGAAGAGTGATCGATCAGATTCGTGGGCGTTCCTACGAGGAAACACTTATGATACTAGAACTCATGCCTTATCGAGCATGTTATCCTATTTTTAAATTGGTTTATTCGGCAGCAGCAAATGCTAGTCACAATATGGGTTTCAAGGAAACAGATTTAATCATTAGTCAAGCCGAAGTCAACGAGGGTACTGTCGTGAAAAAGTTAAAGTGTCGAGCTCGAGGACGTAGTTATCCGATCAAAAGACCCACCTGTCATATAACTATTGTATTGAAAGATATATCTAAAGATCAAGACTATTTCATATGGTTAAGAAAAACTGGATATGTATATATAGATAAATATACAGATGTTAGAGAGAGGTATCTATGTATGGTAGAACACGAAAGACTAAAATGGGTTAATGAAGAAAGCGAGGGTGTATGGGACAAAAAATAAATCCACTTGGTTTCAGACTTGGTACAACCCAAAAGCACCATTCCCTTTGGTTTGCACAACCAAAAAGTTATTCTGAGGGTCTACAGGAAGATCAAAAAATAAGGGATTGTATCAAGAATTATGTACAAAAAAATATGAGAATATCTTCGGGTGTAGAGGGAATTGCGCGTATAGAGATTCAAAAAAGAATCGACCTGGTCCAGGTCATAATCTATATGGGATTTCCAAAATGGTTAATAGAAGGTAAACCGAGAGGAATTGAAGAATTACAGATCAATGTCCAAAAAGGGTTTAATTCTGTGAACCGAAAACTCAACATTGCTATTACAAGAATTGCCAAACCCTACGGAGACCCAAATATTCTTGCAGAATTTATAGCTGGACAATTAAAAAATAGAGTTTCATTTAGAAAGGCAATGAAAAAAGCTATTGAATTAACTGAGCAAGCAGATACAAAAGGAATTCAAGTACAAATTGCAGGACGTATCGACGGAAAAGAAATTGCACGTGTCGAATGGATCAGAGAAGGTAGGGTTCCCCTACAAACCATTCGAGCTAAAATTGATTATTGTTCGTATACAGTTCGGACTATTTATGGGGTATTAGGCATAAAAATTTGGATATTTACAGACGAGAAATAAAAAAAGATTTCTTCTTTTCCTTTTCTATCTAGCAATGGACAAAAAAACCTTTCATTATTTTTCCGTTTAATCAAAAATTATCAATTTCAAATCTTCTAATTCTATAGGGTTAAATAAAAATAAGATTGACCCTTTGGTATAATTGCTATGCTTAGTGTGTGACTCGTCGGTTTTTTTAGTTTAGATTAGGATTAAAAAAGGAAAGGACAGTCCCCTAGTCTGAACTAAGAACTATGTAACTAATAACCAGCTCATTGCTTCGTATTATCGAGATCCAAAGAAACAGTCACTATATGATGTATTGATCATAGCGTTGTAGCAACTGAAATCTTTTTAATATTACATATACATAAAAGAAAAACCAATCTGATCGTGGATTGTGATGTGAAACAAAAAAAGGATGTGGATAAATGGAAGGGGGAGAGAAAGAGAGAAGGAGAATATCAATGATATATAATTCCAATATGTATGGTCTATAAATCATCTCATACAAAGGCAGTGTAATAAAGCATCAATATGGATTCGGCCATAATCATAATTAATCATTAAATGAATCCGGTTCATAGGAAAAATAAATACAAATAAAAGAGAGCTTCGAGTCAATAAAGACTGAGTAGATTGACTCAGGAACAACAAATTGAATTAGGAGCTCCGTTGCATAGTTGAGGCCTAGCCATTAATCAAGAAGTGATGGGAACGACGGAACCTATGACTGCAGAAGATTCCATTGAAAACGAATCCTAATGATTCATTAGGTGGGATGGCGGAAAGAACCAGGAACCTATTCATTTATTCTGAGAGGTCAAGGACTGACCCTACGAATTAAACAGATATTGAAAGAGTCAATATTCGCCCGCGAAGGCCTTATTGGATTGCTAAGTTTTTGGGATTCAATAAAGGTAAAAATAAAAATTCTATAGAGGTATATTTCCAGTTGTATATAGAACCCAAGATATATAAATTTTTACGTGGCAGATTAGATCTCAAAAAATCCTATGATTCAGTCTATTATAAATTCAATACATATTCGTAATATTATGGAATCATTTCATTCGCGAGGAGCTGGATGAGAAGAAACTCTCATGTCCGGTTCTGCAGTAGAGATGGAATTGAGAATAAGAAACAACCATCAACTATAACCCCAAAAGAACCAAATTCCGTAAACAACATAGAGGAAGAATGAAGGGAATATCTTACCGAGGCAATCGTATTAGTTTCGGCAGATATGCTCTTCAGGCACTTGAACCCGCCTGGATCACATCTAGACAAATAGAAGCAGGGCGACGAGCAATGACACGATATGCGCGGCGTGGTGGAAAAATATGGGTACGTATATTTCCAGACAAACCTGTTACATTAAGACCTACGGAAACGCGTATGGGTTCGGGGAAGGGATCTCCCGAATATTGGGTATCCGTCGTTAAACCGGGTCGAATCCTTTATGAAATGGGTGGAGTATCAGAAATAGTAGCCAGAGAAGCTATTTTAATCGCTGCGTCCAAAATGCCTATACGAACTCAATTCCTTATTGCAGAATAGGGATGTGTGCAACCAAAGGAAAGGAGTCTTTGTGATGAAAAAACAAACAACCGCAGGCCTTTTTTTCTAGACAAAAAATATATTTTTTTTTTGCCCTTTCTTCGCATTGAAAGAAACGATAAAAAATAATGATATGATTCAACCTCAAACCCTTTTAAATGTAGCGGACAACAGTGGGGCTCGAAAATTGATGTGTATTCGAATCATAGGAGCTAGTAATCGTCGATATGCTCATATTGGTGACGTTATTGTTGCTGTAATCAAAGAAGCAGTGCCCAATATGCCTCTAGAAAGATCAGAGGTGATCAGAGCTGTAGTTGTACGTACATGTAAAGAACTTAAACGTGACAACGGTATGATAATACGATATGATGACAATGCCGCGGTTGTCATTGATCAAGAAGGAAATCCAAAAGGAACTCGGGTTTTTGGTGCGATCGCTCGGGAATTGAGACAGTTGAATTTTACTAAAATAGTCTCATTAGCTCCTGAGGTATTATAAATACTATATAGAATAAAGACTAATAGACAAGCCCGTGATATGATATAGTAGGGTCTTGGGAATGGATTAAATTAATTTAGTAGATTATGTATCACGTATATCCCTTAACTTTATAATTAATAAAAAAGAAAAATAACGAGCATGTTGATTATATTAAAACTCGGAGGCACAAATAATTATAGTTCATCATGGGTAGGGACACAATTGCTGACATAATAACTTCTATACGAAATGCTGACATGGATAAAAAAGGAACGGTTCGAATAGCATCTACTAATATTACCGAAAACATTGTTAAAATACTTCTACGAGAAGGCTTTATCGAAAATGTGAGAAAACATCGAGAAAGCAACAAAAATTTCTTGGTTTCAACCCTTCGACATAGAAGGAATAGGAAAGGGCCATATAGAACTATTTTAAAACGTATCAGCCGGCCCGGTCTACGAATCTATTCCAACGCTCAACGAATTCCTAGGATTTTAGGAGGAATGGGGATTGTTATTCTTTCTACTTCTCGAGGTATAATGACAGACCGAGAAGCTCGGCTAGAAGGAATCGGAGGAGAAATTTTGTGTTATATATGGTGATCTTTCTGATATCTGAATTGAATTGGTAACTTCCTATATTGCAAAAAAAGAAAAAGAGGAAGGACTGGTTGCCTAATATCACTCCTCCTCCATTAGTTGATACTTCAAGGGGGTTACCTGAAATGAAAGAACAAAAATGGATTCATGAAGGTTTAATTACTGAATCACTTCCCAATGGCATGTTCCGGGTTCGCTTAGATAATGAAGATCTGATTCTAGGTTATGTTTCAGGAAGGATCCGACGTAGTTTTATACGGATACTACCAGGAGATAAAGTCAAAATCGAAGTAAGTCGTTATGATTCAACAAGAGGACGTATTATTTATAGACTCCGCAATAAAGATTCGAACGATTAGGTGTATATTTTTCGACATTATTTTCGTGGGGATACAATACAACTTGAGGTTCAAAATTCCAAGAGACTTATTTTCTTCCAAGGAATAGATTCGGAATTAAGATAAGGAATGACAAATATGAAAATAAGGGCCTCTGTTCGTAAAATTTGTGAAAAATGTCGACTGATTCGCCGGCGGGGACGAATTATAGTAATTTGTTCCAACCCGAGACATAAACAGAGACAAGGATAATCCTTCGAAAAAGGACCCAATGTACAAATAAAATGAAGGATCTGTTTTAACCTGAAATGGATATATCCGTAAATCTCTGACTCATATTGATGAGATGATAAAAGATGGCAAAACCTATACCAAGAGTTGGTTCACGTAGGAATGGACGTATTAGTTCACGTAAGACTGGACGTAGAATACCAAAAGGAGTTATTCATGTTCAAGCAAGTTTCAACAATACCATTGTAACGGTTACAGATGTACGAGGCCGGGTGGTTTCTTGGTCCTCCGCCGGTACTTGTGGATTCAGGGGCACAAGAAGAGGGACACCGTTTGCTGCCCAAACCGCGGCAGGAAATGCTATTCGTACAGTGGTCGATCAGGGTATGCAACGAGCAGAAGTCATGATAAAGGGTCCTGGTCTCGGCAGAGATGCAGCATTACGAGCCATTCGTAGAAGTGGTATACTATTAAGTTTCGTACGGGATGTAACCCCTATGCCGCATAATGGATGTAGACCTCCTAAAAAAAGACGTGTGTAGAAATAAGAATGGAACAGATTTCAAGAGAAATAAATGATTCAATAATCTGATAAAAAATTACTATGCTTCGAGAGGAAGTAGCAGTATCTACTCGGACACTACAGTGGAAGTGTGTTGAATCTAGAGTAGACAGTAAGCGTCTTTATTATGGCCGTTTTATTCTGTCTCCGCTTATGAAGGGTCAAGCCGATACAATAGGCATTGCAATGCGAAGGGCTTTGCTTGGAGAAATAGAAGGAACATGTATCACACGCGCAAAATCTGAAAAAATACCACATGAGTATTCTACTATAGTAGGTATTGAAGAATCCGTACATGAAATTTTAATGAATTTAAAAGAAATTGTATTAAGAAGTAATCTGTATGGAACTCGCAACGCATCCATTTGCATCAGGGGTCCTGGATGCGTAACTGCTCAAGACATCATCTCACCCCCTTCTGTGGAAATTGTTGATCCTACACAGCATATAGCTAGCCTAACGGAACCAATGGATTTGTGTATTGGACTACAAATCGAGAGGAATCGTGGATATCGTATGAAAACACCAAATAATGCACAAGATGGAAGTTTTACTATAGATGCTGTATTCATGCCTGTTCGAAATGCGAATCATAGTATTCATTCTTATGGGAATGGAAATGAAAAACAAGAAATACTTTTTCTAGAAATATGGACGAATGGAAGTTTAACTCCTAAAGAAGCACTTCACGAGGCCTCCCGTAATTTGATTGATTTATTTATACCCTTTCTACATGCGGAAGAACGTGACACAAATTTAGAGGACAATCAAAACATAGTTACTATACCCTTTTTTACCTTTCAGAATAAATTGGATAAATTAAGCAAAAGTAAAAAAGAAAT